TGACACCCGATTTGTCAAAGGGATTGGATTGGTGACTTACCCATTCAGTGACTTTGGCACTGGACGTTCCAAAAACGGGTACTATCGGATCGGGTGAATTAGAGAATAGACAGAGGTCCGTTGGCATTTCAGCCTTTCTTCTCCTTTCAGGGCCTATCCGAAAGAGAATCCAGTACCTCTTGGTCCTGAATATCAGAATAGGACGAACGAACCGGCCTCCGCGGATATCTTTGCTTCGGAACAAAACCCTGCAATCAAATAGATTGTCCCAAGGGCGCCATATTCTAGGAGCCCAAGTTATGCTATTGAAAATTCGTTCCTCTAGCAGTTCCGGTTTGACCATTCCGTTCCCTTTTTCAAACTCCACTTCTTTTCATATAGCAATCCCTGATCAAAGAGAGAACAATATCCATTTCAAAACATTTCTAACGGATTCCTTGGTTCGGACCGACGAAGTAATGGCACTCGATTATTATCAACCTGACTGCAATCTTTTTCTGTCGGTAAGGATTGCACCAGAGCACCTTCTACTTCTAATAGGCCATGAACTATAGATAGAGAAGAATCATTCTGAGCGAGTCCATAAGAAGCGACCCACTTTTTTTCATCGGTTCCGGGGGAAGACCAAAGATCTTGCGCGACCGGTCCGCCATAAAAACTCAAAAGAGAAAGAAGTCTCGTTAATCTCTTCATGCTCGTTCCAAGTTCGAAGTACCCTTTGGCCAAAGAAAAACCCGCTTCCTGACACGATTGCCTCTTTATCTTTATATAGATAGATTCTATGGGGTTATTACTTAGAAGTCTATTTTGTACAAGAGCCCCTCCTATCTGATAGAAAAGGGTCCCATGATCCCGAGCCGGTCTTACCTTGGCTCGCAAACCCCAAGTTTGTCTATGAAGAGCCAATCTAATTGTATTAGTTTCTATAATGGATTTCTTATGTGGAATACTAATGGATAGGGCCTCGTTGCTAAGTGCTACAAGATCTAGTGCACTGGAACTCGTGGTTATGGACCCGAATCCTTTAGTATGGAACATTGTCTTTTCCAAGTAAAAACCCCTAGTATATGAAAGAATGAAAAGGTGCTTTCGTTCTTGTGGAATAAGAAGCCCTCGTACCTTAATGAAAGGAAAATAGGAATTTTTCGTTAGGTATTTGACCAAATAGGATCGTCCAGTTCCTATAGAACCTATCACTAAAATACCCGATAGGGCTAAGCGGAACGAAAAGGGTTTTCCATGAGATGGTAAATGAAAACGATTAGCCCCACACGAGGTTTGGGAATAAGTGATTGTCTGATAATGAGCAAGGAATATACGTCTTTCTGCTAAAGAGGATCTATTAAACTCATAATTCATTAGATCCTTGTTATCAATGTCAACTAGGTATCATAAGTAAATGGATCCCGGTTGTTCAATCCTTTGATAACCAAGGTCATTCTTTGCTAAAGAGAAATGATCACTATGAGTCAGACTCAATAGAATTGGATCCATTCCAAATAGCGAGAATTAGGATTCTTGATCCCTCTCAATCTCTCTTTCAATTCGAGGATCCAGAGAGGTGTTTTCATAGTCATCTCCGAATATTTGCCATCTCCGAATATTTTCGATTTCATTTTTCTATGATATGTCTTTCTATATGAAAATTGGTTATTTACGATGTACGATGATCCCTGTTAAGCATCCATGGCTGAATGGTTAAAGCGCCCAACTCATAATTGGTAAATTTGCGGGTTCAATTCCTGCTGGATGCACGCGAACGGGAACGTTCCATAAGTCTATTGGAACTGGCTCTCTATCCATGGAATCTCATCCATCATCCATACATAACGAATTGGTATGGTATATTCATACCATAACATAAGAACAATAAGAACTCGAATTCTTATCGATACTGGAACTCAGAGCATAGGAGGGAAAGTCGATTTATGGATGGAATCAAATACGCAGTATTTACAGAAAAAAGTCTTCGTTTATTGGGAAAGAATCAATATACTTTTAATGTCGAATCGGGATTCACTAAGACAGAAATAAAGCATTGGGTCGAACTCTTCTTTGGTGTTAAGGTAGTAGCTGTGAATAGCCATCGACTACCCGGAAAGGGTAGAAGAATGGGACCTATTCTGGGACATACAATGCATTACAGACGTATGATCATTACCCTTCAACCGGGTTATTCTATTCCACTTCTAGATAGAGAAAAAAACTAAAGGAGAATACTTAATAATACGGCGAAACATTTATACAAAACACCTATCCCGAGCACACGCAAGGGAACCGTAGACAGGCAAGTGAAATCCAATCCACGAAATAATTTGATCCATGGACGGCACCGTTGTGGTAAAGGTCGTAATTCCAGAGGAATCATTACCGCAAGGCATAGAGGGGGAGGTCATAAGCGCCTATACCGTAAAATCGATTTTCGACGGAATCAAAAAGACATATCTGGTAGAATCGTAACCATAGAATACGACCCTAATCGAAATGCATACATTTGTCTCATACACTATGGGGATGGTGAGAAGAGATATATTTTACATCCCAGAGGGGCTATAATTGGAGATACTATTGTTTCTGGTACAAAAGTTCCTATATCAATGGGAAATGCCCTACCTTTGAGTGCGGTTTGAACTATTGATTTACGTAATTGGAAGTAACCAATTAGGTTTACGACGAAACCTAGAAATCGATCACTGATCCAATTTGACTACCTCTACGGGATAGACCTCAACAGAAAACTGTTGAGTAACGGCAGCAAGTGATTGAGTTCAGTAGTTCCTCATAGAAAATTATTGACTCTAGAGATATGGTAATATGGAGAAGACAAAATTGTTTGAAGCACGCACAGAACCGGAAGCGCCCCTTGTTTCAAAGAGAGGAGGACGGGTTATTCACATTTAATTTGATGGTCAGAGGCGAATTGAAAGCTAAGCAGTGGTAATTAAGACCCCCCGGGGAAAATAGGGATGTCTCCTACGTTACCCATAATATGTGGAAGTATCGACGTAATTTCATAGAGTCATTCGATCTGAATGCTACATGAAGAACATAAGCCAGATGACGGAACGCGGAGACCTAGGATGTAGAAGATCATAACATGAGCGATTCGGCAGATTTGGATTCCTTTCCTATATATCCACTCATGTGGTACTTCATCATACGATTCATATAAGATCCATCTGTCTAGAGATCGTCATATACATCTAGAAAGCTGTATGCTTTGGAAGAAGCTTGTACAGTTTGGGAAGGGGTTTTTTGAGAGAAAAGAAGAATCTACTTCAACCGATATGCCCTTAGGCACGGCCATACATAACATAGAAATCACACGTGGAAGGGGTGGGCAATTAGCTAGAGCAGCAGGTGCTGTAGCGAAACTGATTGCAAAAGAGGGTAAATCGGCCACTTTAAGATTACCATCTGGGGAGGTCCGTTTGGTATCCCAAAATTGCTTAGCAACAGTCGGACAAGTGGGTAATGTTGGGGTGAACCAAAAAAGTTTGGGTAGAGCCGGATCTAAGTGTTGGCTAGGTAAACGCCCCGTAGTAAGAGGGGTAGTTATGAACCCTGTGGACCACCCCCATGGGGGCGGTGAAGGGAAAGCCCCCATTGGTAGAAAAAAACCCACAACCCCTTGGGGTTATCCTGCGCTTGGAAGAAGAACTAGGAAAAGGAAAAAATATAGTGATAGTTTTATTCTTCGTCGCCGTAAGTAAATACGTAACTAGGAATATGGAAAATTGCATTTTTGGAATTTGCAATAATGCGATGGGCGAACGACGGGAATTGAACCCGCGCATGGTGGATTCACAATCCACTGCCTTGATCCACTTGGCTACATCCGCCCCTTATCCAGCTAAAGGATTTTTCTCTTTTTTCCATTCATCATTATTCTATTTATTCTGACCTCCATACTTCGATCGAGATATTGGACATAGAATGCCACTCTTTAAAATGGAAAAAAGGAGTAATCAGCTGTGACACGAAAAAAAACGAATCCTTTTGTAGCTCATCATTTATTGGCAAAAATCGAAAAGGTCAATATGAAGGAGGAGAAAGAAACAATAGTAACGTGGTCCCGGGCATCTAGCATTCTACCCGCAATGGTTGGCCATACAATCGCGATTCATAATGGAAAGGAACATATACCTATTTACATAACAAATCCTATGGTAGGTCGCAAATTGGGGGAATTCGTGCCTACTCGGCATTTCACGAGTTATGAAAGTGCAAGAAAAGATACTAAATCTCGTCGTTAACTGAATTCAGAATAGAAAGATTCAAAATAAAAAAAAACAAAGGTAGGCGGGGAATAACCCGGGGAATAACCTTATTTATGACAAGTTTCAAACTGGTAAAGTATACCCCTAGGATAAAGAAGAAGAAGAGTGGGCTAAGGAAACTCGCAAGGAAAGTTCCAACCGATCGTCTACTTAAGTTCGAACGGGTTTTCAAAGCACAAAAACGCATCCATATGTCTGTTTTCAAAGCACAAAGAGTTCTTGATGAGATTCGCTGGCGTTACTACGAGGAAACTGTTATGATACTGAACCTCATGCCTTATCGAGCATCTTATCCCATCCTAAAGTTGGTTTATTCGGCAGCAGCAAATGCTACTCATTATAGGGATTTCGACAAAGCGAATTTATTCATCACTAAAGCCGAAGTCAGTAGGAGTACTATCATGAAAAAATTAAGACCTCGAGCTCGAGGACGTAGTTGTCCCATAAAAAAAACCATGTGTCATATAACAATTGTACTAAATATAGTAAAGAAATCTAAATAATCTTTAGATCCATCTTAGATTTCGATTCCCAGTAAAAAAAAAATAGAATAGAAAAATATGGGACAAAAAATAAATCCACTCGGTTTCAGACTTGGTACAACCCAAAATCACCATTCCTTTTGGTTCGCACAACCAAAAAATTATTCTGAAGGTCTACAGGAAGATAAAAAAATACGGAATTGTATCAAGAACTATATACAAAAGAATAGGAAAAAAGGCTCGAATAGAAAAATAGAATCAGACTCAAGTTCCGAAGTAATTACACATAATAGAAAAATGGACTCAGGCTCAAGTTCTGAAGTAATTACACGTATAGAAATTCAAAAAGAAATCGATACGATCCACGTCATAATCCATATTGGATTCCCCAACTTATTAAAGAAAAAAGGAGCAATCGAAGAATTAGAGAAAGATCTACAAAAGGAAGTTAATTCTGTAAACCAGAGACTTAATATTGCTATTGAAAAAGTTAAAGAACCTTATAGACAACCTAACATTCTTGCAGAATATATAGCTTTCCAATTAAAAAATAGAGTTTCATTCCGAAAGGCAATGAAAAAAGCCATTGAATTAACTAAAAAAGCAGATATAAGGGGGGTAAAAGTAAAAATTGCAGGTCGTCTCGCAGGGAAAGAAATTGCACGTGCCGAATGCATCAAAAAGGGTAGACTTCCCCTCCAAACAATTCGCGCTAAAATTGATTATTGCTGCTATCCAATTCGAACTATCTATGGAGTATTAGGTGTAAAAATTTGGATATTCGTAGACGAAGAATAACTAGCCTTGTCTTCCCATTCTGTTCAGTGATAGAATAAAAAATGACAAGAGCCTTATTTTTCCTGAAATCCCTGAAAAAAAAGAAGCAATTCTACCTCTTTCTATAAGATTTAATGAAAATTGATAAATCTTTTAATATAATTGCTATGCTTAGTGTGTGACTCGTTAGTTTTTTCTTTAGAGTCAAAAATGGAGATTCAAAAAAAATTGACTGAACCCTACTATAAATAGAAAAAGAAAAAACTTAGTAATTATAGAAAATTAACTAATAACCAACCTATTGCTTCGTATTGTCGAGATCCTAACTAAGAAACAGTCACTATATGAATAAATACATCTATCATAAATGAGTAGATCTATCATATAGTTGTAGCAACTGCAATTTTTTCTCTAAAAAAGAAAACGGATTCTAGGTTGTGAAGCAAAACTAAAGGGATGTGGATAAAAGGAGGGATGATAGAAAGAAGGAAGAAGAATAAGAAAGATATAGGATTCCAATATGTATGGTCTATGAGTTACATCATAAAAGGCAATGTGATAAAGCATCAATATAATAAAAATAACAGAGAATTCGAAATCGTAACTTGAAACAAAAAATAGAAATTTTAAGCAATAATAAAATAAAGAGCGGCCCGGGTTAATAAAACTGAGAAAATTGACTCGGAAAGAAATTTTTGGAAAGCTCCATTGTGGGATTCAGACCTAACCATTAAAGGAGAAGTAGTGGGAACGACAGAACCTATGACTGCATAGGATTTTATTGAAAAGAATCCTAAGACTTCATTGGGTGGGATGGCGGAACAAACCAAAAAAATTGCCTTATTTGGTAAGGTTATAAATTAACAAATAAGACAGGAAAGAGTAAATATTCGCCCGCGAAATCTTTATTGAATTAGAATACTTTCCCGCGATTCAATAAGAGTCGAAATAAGGATATTTTTTTTTTAAGAAAGATTACATTATCTATAAATATAGAATATAGATAAATAGACACACACATCTAGATATATTCTAGATCTTCTTTCTTGACTATATATTTTTCTATTTTAACAAATTCAATATTCAATATTAAAAAAACCCTAACTTTTTCTATTATCTATTAATGTGCATCTATCCATAATATTTTGGAATATTATGGAATTAGAGAAATTTGCACGCTTTCTCATTTCATTCGCGAGGAGCTGGATGAGAAGAAACTCTCATGTCCAGTTTTGCAGTAGAGATGGAACTAAGAAAGAACCATCGACTATAACCCCAAAAGAACCAGATTTCGTAAACAACATAGAGGAAGAATGAAGGGAAAATCCTGCCGAGGCAATCGTATTTGTTTTGGTAGATATGCTCTGCAAGCACTTGAACCCGCTTGGATCACGTCGAGACAGATAGAAGCAGGACGAAGAGCAATGACACGATATGCACGTCGTGGTGGAAAAATATGGGTACGTATATTTCCCGACAAACCGGTTACACTAAGACCCACGGAAACACGTATGGGCTCAGGAAAGGGATCCCCCGAATATTGGGTAGCCGTTGTTAAACCAGGTCGAATACTTTATGAAATGGGCGGAGTATCTGAAACTGTAGCTAGAGCAGCTATCTCCATAGCTGCCAGTAAAATGCCCATACGAAGTCAATTTCTTCGATTAGAGATATAGCATCCCAAAAAAGGAGTATTGAAGATAAAAAAAACCAGGTTTTTTTTTCTGGAAAGACAATATTTATTTCATCCTTTTGCATAGAAATAACAAATTGAAATCAAAATAATATGATTCAACCTCAGACCCTTTTAAATGTAGCAGATAACAGTGGAGCTCGAAAATTGATGTGTATTCGAGTCATAGGAGCTGCTAGTAATCAGCGATATGCTCGTATTGGTGATGTTATTGTTGCTGTAATCAAAGACGCAGTGCCCCAAATGCCTCTAGAAAGATCCGAAGTAATTCGAGCTGTAATTGTACGTACATGTAAAGAGTTCAAATGCGAAGACGGTATAATAATACGCTATGATGACAATGCAGCGGTTATCATTGATCAAAAAGGAAATCCAAAAGGAACTCGAGTTTTTGGCGCGATCGCCGAGGAATTGAGAGAATTGAATTTTACTAAAATAGTTTCATTAGCTCCTGAAGTATTATAAATACTAGTAGGCGAGATATAGATCAAAGAAAAAATTAGTAGATTATGTCTCACGTATATGCTTTAAAATCCAAAAGTAAAAGAAAAAAAAAGAAAACATGTTGATTATAGAAAAATGAGGAGGAACCTAGAATTAGAGTCTTATGGGCAAGGACACTATTGCTGATTTACTAACCTCTATAAGAAACGCGGACATGAATAAAAAAGGAACAGTTCGAGTAGTATCTACAAATATTACCGAAAACATTGTTAAAATACTTCTACGAGAGGGTTTTATTGAAAGTGTTCGGAAACATCAGGAAAGTAACAGATATTTCTTGGTTTCAACTTTGCGACATCAAAAGAGAAAGACTAGAAAAGGAATATATAGAACTAGAACCTTTTTAAAGCGTATCAGCCGACCCGGCTTACGAATTTATGCCAACTATCAAGGAATTCCTAAAGTTTTGGGCGGAATGGGAATTGCTATTATTTCTACTTCTCGAGGTATAATGACAGATCGAGAAGCTCGACTAAACAGAATTGGGGGAGAAGTCTTATGTTATATATGGTAATCGCCCCTCCTATAGTACTCGAATTCTATCTCGAACTTCCTATTTTTCAAATAAAAATACAACGTTTTTTTTTATTTGAAAATCAAAATAGAAAAATAGGAGAAAAAAAATATGACAGAAAAAAAAAATAGCAGAGAAAAAAAAAACCCGAGAGAAGCAAAAGTCACTTTCGAAGGTTTAGTTACGGAAGCCCTACCCAACGGAATGTTCCGCGTTCGCCTAGAGAATGACACCATCATCCTGGGCTATATTTCAGGAAAGATCCGGTCTAGTTCTATACGAATACTGATGGGGGATAGGGTCAAAATTGAAGTAAGTCGTTATGATTCAAGCAAAGGACGTATAATTTATAGACTTCCCCATAAGGATTCGAAGCGTACCGAAGACTCGAAGGATACCGAAGATTTGAAGGATACCAAAGATTCAAAGGATTAGGTTTTTCTTTTTTCTAGGGTAATAAATTCAAAGTTCCAAAATTCAAGCGAAGAGACTTATTTTTTCCCAAAGATTAGATTCATAGTTTAAGAAAGGAATAAGGAAATATGAAAATAAGAGCTTCCGTTCGTAAAATTTGTACAAAATGTCGACTGATTCGTAGGCGTGGACGAATTAGAGTCATTTGTTCCAATCCGAAGCATAAACAAAGGCAGGGGTAATCTTTCGAAAAAGAACTTTACTTTCTAAAAAGTAAAAAAAGTACCCGCGGAAACGTCCAAATTCCAAATAAAATAATTAATAATTAAAGTAAAGGATATATTTTACCCTGAAACGGATATCTTTGTATCTTTTTTTCTTTTTGTTATTTCTAACTCATATTTATGAGATAATAAAATATGACAAAAGCTATACCAAAAATTGGTTCACGTAGGAGAGTGCGTATTGGTTTGCGTAGGAATGCGCGTTTTAGTTTACGGAAAAGTGCACGTAGAATAACAAAAGGAGTTATTCATGTTCAAGCTAGTTTCAACAATACCATTATAACTGTTACAGACCCGCAAGGTCGGGTGGTTTTCTGGTCCTCCGCGGGTACTTGTGGATTCAAAAGCTCAAGAAAAGCATCACCCTATGCTGGTCAAAGAACAGCAGTAGATGCTATTCGTACAGTGGGTTTGCAACGAGCAGAAGTTATGGTAAAGGGTGCTGGTAGTGGAAGAGATGCCGCATTACGAGCCATTGCTAAAAGTGGTGTACGATTAAGTTGTATACGCGATGTAACACCTATGCCGCATAATGGATGTCGACCTCCTAAAAAAAGACGTCTGTAAAAGAATTAAAACGCTTTCAAGAGAAATAAACGATTCAATGATCAAATAATAATACTAGTCTATTATGGTTCGAGAGGAGGTAGCAGGATCCACTCAAACACTACAGTGGAAGTGTGTTGAATCAAGAGTAGATAGTAAGCGTCTTTATTATGGTCGTTTCATTTTGTCCCCGCTTAGAAAAGGTCAAGCGGATACCGTCGGTATTGCCTTGCGAAGAGCTTTACTTGGAGAAATAGAAGGAACATGTATCACACGTGCAAAATTTGGGAGCGTGCCACACGAATATTCTACAATAGCTGGTATTGAAGAATCCGTACAAGAAATTTTACTAAATTTGAAAGAAATTGTATTGAGAAGTAATCTCTATGGAGTTAGAGACGCATCAATTTGCGTCAAAGGTCCTAGATACATAACTGCTCAAGATATCATCTTACCACCTTCCGTAGAGATCGTTGATACGGCACAACCTATAGCTAACTTGACAGAGCCCATTGATTTCTGTATTGAGTTACAGATCAAGAGAGATCGCGGATATCACACGGAACTCAGAAAGAACTCTCAAGATGGAAGTTATCCCATAGATGCTGTATCCATGCCTGTTCGAAATGTGAATTATAGTATTTTTTCTTGTGGGAATGGAAATGAAAAACACGAGATACTTTTTCTAGAAATATGGACGAATGGAAGTTTAACCCCTAAGGAAGCGCTTTATGAGGCTTCTCGTAATTTGATTGATTTATTTCTTCCTTTTCTACACGCGGAGGAAGAGGGCACTAGTTTCGAAGAAAATAAAAACAGGTTTACTCCACCCCTTTTAACCTTTCAAAAAAGATTAACTAATCTAAAGAAAAACAAAAAAGGAATTCCATTGAATTGTATTTTTATTGATCAATTAGAATTGCCTTCTAGAACGTATAATTGTCTCAAAAGGGCCAATATACATACACTATTGGACCTTTTGAGTAAGACTGAAGAAGATCTTATGAGAATTGACAGTTTTCGTATGGAAGATGGAAAACAGATATGGGACACTCTAGAGAAGCATCTCCCAATCGATTTACCTAAGAATAAGTTCTCGTTTTAAATCCATTGCAATTTTTTCCTCTTCTTCTTTTTCGAGTTAGAATAAAAAGAAAAAAGAAAACAATTTTGCATCTTTGGCACAATCTATATTTTCGCGAAATGGATCATAATAAAATGGATTTTAGGTATCTAGGGAAGATTCACTTGGAAGTAACTATTTCCTAGATACCTATGCACGGTACTTCACGGTTGAATGAATCAACCTGAAAAATCCCTAAAAAAGACCTAAAGTTAAGGATTTTTCAATGGGTAATGTTGCTCCAATACCTAACCAAAGAGCTACTGCAGTACCGATTAAAAAAACGGTCGTAGCTACTGGGCGACGAAATGGATTTTGGAATTTATTGACATTCTCTAGAAAGGGTACTGTCAATAAGCCCGTTGGCACAGAAACCATTAAGAGAACGCCCAATAACTTATTGGGTACTGTACGGAGTATTTGAAAGACGGGAAAGAAGTACCACTCGGGTAATATTTCCAGAGGAGTTGCAAACGGATCCGCCGGTTCACCAATCATTGACGGCTCGAGAACCGCTAAACCTACATTACATGCAATAGTACCTAGAATTACTACTGGAAAAATATATAAAAGATCGTTGGGCCAGGCGGGTTCCCCGTAATAATTATGTCCCATCCCTTTAGCTAATTTTGCTCTTAATACAGGATCATTTAAGTCAGGTTTCTTTGTTATTGGGATAGGTGAATTCTTTAGGATCCATCCCCCAAAGGAACCGGACATGAGAATTTTTCATCATCCGGCTCGAGCAAGAATGAAAGAAAAAAGACCGTGGAAGATCCATAATAGAATAAGGTATATAATGACTCAATGACTCTAGGTAAGAAAAGCTTTATCAGATTCTCTTTTCCGAAGTTGCACCTACAACTACTTATTTTATTGAAAAGAATCTTATTCTTATGGGTAAATGCTCAATATCCAAGTTGGCTTGCAAATTTGATCATGATCAATTGCTTTGTGGATTGTCTCATGTCTCTTGATTAGTTGGTGTTTATCCCCTCAATATCGCAAGTTTCTTACGTCCAAACAAAGTATTTACTTGTTACTAATAAAAAATCAAAAAGTCTAGCCTACGTTCTTCTTTAGATACCTTCTTTTACTCCGATAGTATTGCGGATCGCAATCGATGCAAAGAAAATGAATGCATTTCCATACTATAATAAAAAAAGTAAGTGTAATAAATAGAGAATTGGATCATGTCACATGACTTATTCTATTTCTACTCTATGGGATCTTACGGAGCCTGTTCATGGATGACATGGTTGGGGTATGATCATAGAAAATATTCTCCTCAAGTGAACCAGCCTATCCTTCCTAGATAGGGGACTTACGTGTTGATTGGATGCGGAGACACCTTTGGTTGTGAATTCTAATGTGGCAGATCCAATTCTTTATCTGCATGGCCAAATCAATAATTCAAGTCACACACTCCCATAATCCGCCTTATTTTCTTTCATAAAATGAACTTCAACTATTTGTATCAAAATACTTCGGAGTTGAAGAAAAGTATCCAAATGACATGTCTTATTTTACAATAACCCATGTTTGTAGCAATGAAATACCACAACCTACCCGATATGATATATGAAAATTAGAATTATCTTTCTCTATGATATGGCTTCCCTATAAAGGACCCGAAATACCTTGCTTACGTATCATTGGAAAGTGCATTAACATAAATACGGCAGTAAGCAGAGGCAGTACAAAGGTATGTAAACTATAAAAACGAGTCAAAGTGGATTGGCCCACACTAGCACTTCCACGTAATAACTCCACTAAAGGCGATCCTATTACCGGAATCGCTTCAGGTACACCTGTCACAATTTTGACTGCCCAATAACCAATTTGATCCCAAGGCAAAGAATAACCAGTTACACCAAACGATGCAGTCAATACACCCAAAACCACACCTGTCACCCAAGTTAATTCGCGGGGTTTTTTAAATCCACCTGTGAGATACACACGAAATACGTGCAGGATCATCATTAGAACCATCATACTTGCTGACCATCGATGAACTGATCGGATTAACCAACCAAAGTTGGCCTCGGTCATTATGTATTGAACCGAGGAAAAAGCCTCTGTAACGGTTGGGCGGTAGTAAAAAGTCATAGCAAAACCGGTAGCGACTTGTACTAGAAAACAAGTAAGTGTAATTCCCCCTAAACAATAAAATATGTTGACATGAGGAGGAACATATTTACTAGTTATATCATCCGCAATTGCCTGAATCTCAAGACGTTCCTCAAACCAATCATATACTTTATTGAGATAGGTAACTAACCCGAGTCCCCCTCCGAGAACCGTATATGAAAATTTCATCTCGTACGGCTCAAGCAGAAACACACAAATTTTCAACGGATATTAGAAAAAAAAAGGTTCAAAACTTCATCAGCCACTGGATTGGGTCGATTTGCCTTGAAGATATGAAATAAGAAAAATCCAGAACTTATTCTTTGTGATGATAATGCCAAAAAATCTCAAGTTGGCTCATCTGTCTTTCTTTCTTTCCCTTATGTTGGTCATTAGAGGCTTCTTGACTTTTCTCTTCCCTATTTTGGATTTCTTTTTTTTTTTTTTTGCGTAATGCAGATTTACTCTTGTTTTACTAGTAAATAAATAAAGCAAAAATTCTAGTAGTTTTCTGATAGAAATTATCTTGTTGCGATCCTATGAATCAGTTCAATTAAAACCTTAGATTCATACTAGAGCCACGATGATTGAGTCTCAAGCTAACCAAAAGGCAAGGGTTCTTCGAATAAGAACCGCTTGATGATCATTTATTGAATCCGTGTAATAACTCGACAAAATCGAGAGAAAAAAAAGTTGTCTTTTGGGCAAACAAAATTGGAAGGAAGAAAATTTCTTTTTTTATTAAAAACTACTTGAATTTTTTTCAGTCTGGTTGCGAGGTCTGAATAGTGAGTATGAATCATAGTTCCATTTTTTTTCTTGATCCACTCTATCTATTTCGTGTTCCAGATACTAGAATAAAAAATATCCGACGAATTAGAATCATCTTGATAGAGATAACAGGCCCTTTCTATGTATTATCAATAGGATCCATTCTAACAAGTCACACACTCATATTCCAGAGATACCAAAACAAAAAAATTCCACGGTCGAACTACCAGAATGTCTAGAAATGTATAGCTTAAAGTAGAAAGGCTTTTTTGGATGGAAAAACAATGACTTCGTAGTTTTAGTTAGTAGAAACCTAATTCATTAAAATTCCGTCCAGTAAAACAGAAGAATTATAAATTTCTAAAATGATAGATAGGAATATCGCGAATAAAGCCATTGCGACCCCCATAAAAGGAGTAGTCCCCCAACCCGGAGCTACTTTCCCATATTCCGAATTCAAGGGTTTCAATAAACTACCTACGCGAGTTCGTCTTGGCCCAGGTCTAGAACTATCTTCAACGGTTTGTGTAGCCATAAATTCTATTTAATCATTGGTGTTGACTTTGTATACTATTCCGTTGTAGTTGTAAATACAAGATCTTTTCGTAGATCCATTGTAATCTTGAAATTCTATAAAAATGGAAACAGCAACTTTAGTCGCCATCTCCATATCTGGTTTACTTGTAAGCTTTACTGGGTATGCCTTATATACCGCGTTTGGGCAACCCTCTCAACAATTAAGAGATCCATTCGAAGAACACGGGGACTAATTGAAGTAAGAAGTCTCCCCATCTGGGAGACTTCTTACTTCAATGAAATTATTTCATTTTTTTAGTCGGAACCTTAGGTGGTTCTCGGAAGAAGATAGCGAAAAAAATTATCCCTAAAGTCGAAACTAAAAGGAACGTATAAACCAATGCTTCCATAGATTCGATCGTGGTTTATTTACAATTATAACTTCCACACCTATTCATTTGTCATTTGGGATCTTTTCCCATATAAAGATAAAGAAAGAAAAAGAGTCAAAGAAAGGATGGGAGATGTTTCCCATGTCAAATCAAAAAAGAGAGATGAAAGATACCATAGCAATGTGGTATCAGACTGCTTGTCTCCTTGTAGTTGGATCTCCAACTTTTTGGAATGTTCCAAATTCCACTTGAGCATCCAAGTCTGGATCAATACCAGCAAAAACATCTCGGAACAAGGTTCTAGCGCCATGCCAAATGTGTCCGAAAAAGAAGAGCAAAGCAAAGGTAGCATGACCAAAAGTGAACCAACCCCTTGGACTGCTGCGAAAAACACCATCCGATTTCAAAGTAGCCCGATCTAATTCAAAAATTTCCCCTAATTGGGAACGCCTCGCATATTTTTTTACAGTAGCAGGATCAGAATAACTTACTCCATTAAGTTCGCCACCATAGAACTCCACCGTTACACCTACTTGTTCAACACTATATTTGGATTCTGCTCTTCTAAAAGGAACGTCCGCTCTCACAATTCCCTCTTCATCTACCAAAACAACCGGAAATGTTTCAAAAAAAGTAGGCATACGGCGTACAAAAAGCTCGCGTCCTTCTTTATCTCTAAAGACGGGATGTCCTAACCATCCAACAGCTATTCCATCCCCGTTGTCCATTGAGCCTGCTCTGAATAATCCCCCCTTTGCCGGATTATTACCAATATAATCATAAAAGGCTAATTTTTCGGGAATTTTAGACCAAGCTTCTGATAAACTAAGATTTTCGGCTAACCCATCGCTAACTCTTCGATATATTTCTTGCTGAAAGTATCCCTGATCCCACTGATAACGAGTAGGCCCAAATAATTCGATTGGGGTAGTTGCTGACCCATACCACATAGTTCCGGCAACTACGAAAGCTGCAAAAAAAACAGCAGCGATACTACTGGAAAGTACAGTTTCAATATTGCCCATACGTAATCCTTTGTATAGACGTTGAGGCGGACGGACACTAAGATGGAATAGGCCCGCTAATATGCCCAATGTACCCGCAGCAATATGATGAGAAGCTATTCCCCCCGGAACAAAAGGATCAAAACCTTCTACACCCCACGCTGGATTTACAGCTTGTACTTTTCCAGTTAGTCCATAAGGATCGGACACCCATATCCCAGGACCATACAAACCCGTTACATGAAATGCGCCAAAGCCAAAGCAAGCCACCCCTGCAAGAAATAAATGAATTCCAAAGATCTTGGGCAAATCCAAAGAGGGTTTTCCTGTCCGCTCATCACAGAATATTTCTAGGTCCCAATATACCCAATGCCAGATAGCTGCCAAGAAACACAAGCCAGAAAACACAATATGCGCACCTGCCACACCTTCATAACTCCAAATACCCGGATTCGTTACAGTTCCTCCTGAAATACTCCAACCACCCCACGAATTGGTTATTCCTAAACGAGTCATGAAGGGAATTACGAACATACCTTGTCTCCACATTGGATCCAGAACAGGATCAGAGGGATCAAAAACCGCTAATTCATATAAAGCCATCGAGCCGGCCCAACCAGAAACTAAAGCTGTGTGCATTATATGCACCGAAAGCAATCGACCCGGATCATTCAATACAACAGTATGAACACGATACCAAGGCAAACCCATGGAAATACCCCTTTAGCAAAGAAAAATAGACACGATGTCGCTTTATTTTATCGCATTGGAAAAGACTATCTATATCCTATGTACCTAACCCCTCTAGGGGATTCTGTGTCAGAAAGCGTGAATATTTATTTCATTCCATTAAAAATAAGAAGCCAATTCTGTTCGTAAGAAGAAAGAGAAGCAGATCTATTCTATACTCGATAAGTGCCAATATGCAATGGGTAGCTTGGCCTATTTGGAAAAAACGAAGAATAGATCCCTATCCCTCTTTGTTTATCATTCCAATCACCGATTCCTTTTTCTTTATTCAATCTGTCTTACCTTCCTTATATGTATTATTTCAATCTACGTATTAATAGAATCTATAGTATTCATATAGAATAAGAAAAAAAAAATGAAGACAATAAACTGCGGATTCTTTCTTTCTCTTCCATTCTTACGTTTCCATATTAAAGTGTAGTTTTCTTACTTAAATTTAATAATATTAATCTAATATGCCCATTGGTGTTCCAAAAGTACCTTACCGGATTCCCGGAGATGAAGAAGCGACTTGGGTTGACTTATACAATGTTATGTATCGAGAAAGGACACTTTTTTTAGGTCAAGAGATTCGTTGCGAGGTCACGAATCATATTACAGGTCTCATGGTATATCTCAGTATAGAAGATGGAATTAGCGATATTTTTTTGTTTATAAACTCCCCAGGCGGGTGGCTAATCTCAGGAATGGCGATTTTTGATACGATGCAAACGGTGACACCAGATATATATACAATATGCCTCGGAATGGCTGCGTCCATGGCATCCTTCATTCTGCTTGGAGGCGAACCCACCAAGCGTATAGCATTCCCTCACGCGAGGATTATGCTTCACCAACCTGCTAGTGCTTATTATCGGGCAAGGACACCAGAATTTTTACTAGAAGTGGAAGAGTTACACAAAGTTCGCGAAATGATCACAAGGGTTTATGCCCTAAGAACAGGCAAGCCTTTTTGGGTTGTATCCGAAGACATGGAAAGGGATGTTTTTATGTCAGCAGACGAAGCCAAAGCTTATGGACTTGTCGATATTGTAGGGGATGAAATGATTGACGAGCACTGCGATACTGATCCAGTGTGGTTTCCAGAAATGTTTAAGGATTGGTAGTGGCCGGATTTCTTGTAAATTTATTTCAAACCTAAATTCAGGTTTTCTGCGATTTAATAGAAAATAGAAATACTTCATGATGATCAATCATCAGGTTAAGATCGATCTAAACCAATCCTTTTTTTTTTTCTATATACATACGACATGCCAACGGTTAAACAACTTATTAGAAACGCAAGACAGCCAATACGAAATGCTAGAAAATCGCCCGCGCTTAAGGGATGTCCTCAGCGTCGAGGAACATGTGCTAGGGTGTATGTGCGACTCGTTCAGATCATGAGTTCAAACAAATAAGACAATTTTTGAAGTATCCATGATCGGTACCAATGAATAGGATAGAGCTTCTCTATCCTAGATTTCTATGGTATATGGAATTTCTGGTTTCCTTTGGTGCAAATCCAATCATCTAAATTGGAAATTAAGAAGCAATTCCCCCATTGGTAGAAAATGGTTATCCATTAAGCGGAGGAAATAGTAATAAAAAGAAAAAGGCTTATGCTCCTTTATCTTAAAAGAACGGACTAACAGGGTCAGCTACTTAGCCAACTTTCATAATTAAATGCCGTCACTGTATGGATAACTCTTATTGTGAAAAGAGCTATTTACTCTATAATGGATAGGTAGAGCCAAAGAATGTGAACTATACAAGTTCACAATACCTTTTGATGAAATGAAAGAAAGGGCTCCGGTGTATAGAGAGGGCCTCACCGTTTAAAAGGGAACCATAGAAACGATGGAACCCACTATTTTTTTGAGTATCGTTAGAATTTGTTATTTCTATGCGAAATAACTGAAGAGAATAGAATAAAAAATCGTGGTTGGGAAGGTTACAGTAGCAAAAGCCATTGGAATTAATATTTTATATATCGGAATAATTCGTTTTGTTATTAATGGGAAAAAGGATGGCTAAAAGAAGAGAAATCATTAGTTATTCATTAAGGTTAATTTGATTCAATGACCAGAGTTCCGCGAGGATATATAGCTCGGAGACGACGAACAAAAATGCGTTCATTTGCCTCAAACTTTAGAGGGGCTCATTTAAGACTTAATCGAATGATTACTCAACAAGTAAGAAGAGCTTTTGTTTCCTCTCATCGAGATAGAGGCAGGCAAAAGAGGGATTTTCGTCGTTTGTGGATCACTCGGATAAACGCAGCAACGCGGATATATAAAGTATTCGATAGTTATAGTAAATTAATACACAATCTGTACAAGAAGGAATTGATTCTTAATCGTAAAATGCTTGCACAAGTAGCTGTATCAAATCCAAATAATCTTTACACGATTTCCAATAAAATAAAGATCCTCAATTAAATGGATAAAAAAGTAATATACAGGAATAATTAAAACCGAATTCCCGGAGAGGGAACTCCGGGAAGATACAATAAATTAAGATTAAGTGGTAGGAATCAACGAGCATGTTGCAATAAATAAAAAAACTATTTATTCTTCCCCATTTTTCTTTCTTATAACAAACACAAGAATCAAAACTGGATTACTTTCTTTATATAGGTCTGGCCCTTTCGAATAAAACATCAACAATCGGAACTTAAGTTCCGATTGTTGTTTCTTAAATTCTGGTTGGAGTTTCTTAAGTTTCGATTGGAATTGAACTTTTGCGTTAATTGAGGAATATGTCTATTCTTTCTGGGTCTAGGACCAGTAATTATTGAAATTGACTGGGCTTGAAATTGCTTCTCATTCTCATAGTTACGAAATGGTAAGAAAGATAAAATACGAGCCTGTTTTATAGCAAGAGTAATTAATCGTTGTTGTTTCAAGGTTAATCTATTTATTCGTCTCGATAATATTTTTCCTTGTTCACTAATAAATCGATTAATTAAACTCATGTTTCTATAATCAATTCGATCCCCCGGGCCAATCCGAGGACGCCTACGAAAAGGTTGTTTGGATTTACGAAAAGTTTGCTTGGATTTACGAAAAGTTTGCTTGGATTTATGAAAAGTTTGCTTGGATTTATGAAAAGTTTGCTTAGATTTATGAAAAGGTTGTTTAGATGTATACATGATTTATTCTTTATTTTAAAATTTGAAAAAAAAAAATGGATTTCTTTATTTTATTAATTTTGGATCCAGAAGAAGTAGTCTTTCTTTGGTCCATATATTATTTGATTCATATTATTATTTGATTCATATATAGTATATGAATACCCTCTATACATATGAAATAATATCTACCTGAAATCAAATGAATTGATTTGTATTTTGTATTCTATCTATGTTCTATATATTAAATCTGTTCTTTGGAAAGATCGAACACACGATGCTCCTATTTTTTTATTTCGTCATGAGTCGTATGCTTGCGACAATAACGACAAAATTTTTTTAATTCTAATTGTCCGGGTGTATTGTGGCGATTCTTTTGAGTACTATATCTAGAAATCCCCGTCGATTCCTCATTGGCACCTTTTCGAACACAACTGATACATTCCAAAATAACTCTGATTCTAACACCTTTCCCCTTGGCCATGAACCTCCTTTCTTTTTTGGATTGACTTAACTTAATTCTTCTACTTATTCTGTTATTCTTCTATTTTGAATCCCAAGAAGAAGAATAAAATCCATTCGAATAAAAAATTTTTAAAATTCTTAAATTAAGTAATAAAAAATAGAGAAATAATTAAAGAATACAATCCTTGTCGAATTAGCAAGGATTTTGCTTCGAAATCCTTTCATTTAAGTAGCCAGCCCAGCCTCTTTCTATGCTCTGATTTCTGAGGCCTGACTTAGCTTGGATACCGCTTTTGATTGAATTTCTGTTTTCCAAAATGGGATTTGCCGAATTTTTCATGACTCTGAGGTTCAACCCAATCCATCTTTTCTTTCTTTTTCCTTCCTATACTAAAAAAAAAAGGATTGAAAAAGGGAAAATTTGCGTCATGTCACGAAGAATTCCTCGCATAGCAATAACTAGAATTAAAAAAAAGGGAATGACAAAGCATCTGGGAATAAACGATTAATTTCTATCAATAAACCTGCTAAAGCCCCAAACCATAGAGTACTTAGCACGGGCGCTACAGAGAGATATGTTTTTATATCCCGCATTGAAAATCCTCCTTCCTTATTGGAATACATATATGATCAGATACTCTTGCCCAAGATCATTTGTATTTCTTTTGTTTAGGCGAAATTCCTAACTAAAAAAACAAAATCAATATTCTATATATAGAATGAACGAATGAACGGTATAGACGAGATTTTCCTACCCCTAAAAAAGAAAAAGATGACCCCTTCTTCCTATACATTACCAAGGAATAGTAATCTTTCTTTTATAGGTGAAATTAGATAGGATTTTAGATGTATACCATTCCTTGATTATATGAGACCAAAAAGAAGAAATGACAAGAAGGTTCTATATAGATAGAGAAAGAGAAGAAAATTACGATGTGGAAAACAAGACAGGAATTGTGTACAATGCCATTATACAACAATTTGGAAAAGGGATGTAGCGCAGCTTGGTAGCGCGTTTGTTTTGGGTACAAAATGTCACAGGTTCAAATCCTGTCATCCCTACCTATTACTTCTTTCTTCTTTATGGGCAGTAGCGAGGAGATCAATTAAAGTGGGTATAACTTGAATTTGTGGATACTATACGTACGTGAGACACGTTAGGAGTAGAAAAGGGTTTTCTTTTTGAATGAAAGCGCTCTTAGTTCAGTTCGGTAGAACGCGGGTCTCCAAAACCCGATGTCGTAGGTTCAAATCCTACAGAGCGTGATTCCATCTATCTTATGTCGAAGCAGAGTAAAATAACTTAACAAAACAAAGTTGAATTGCAACTCCAATTTGACCTCCTCTCTGGTCTGGAGGAGGTCAATCAAAAAAGAAATATTACTCAATCAAAGATCCAACTGATCCCCACGTCTGTATTGCAAATACGCAGTCACGAATAATCCCGCTAAAGTAATAGGAATTAGGCCTAAGACGATTCCAAATAGAAAAACTTCAATCATTTCGATTTGTTCGAGGGGATAAAAAAAAAGAGGTACGATCTATCCCTAAATAGTAGTCTAAATTATCCACGAATCTCAATGACCAAGAAAAGAATTGATAATTAGTGTGGAAAAGAGTCGTAGAATACCAGGAATCCAAAAGAAAGATTTTTATTTTCTGACTTATTCATTCAATTCATTTCAAATAAGACGTATCTTGTTCAAGCCAATAAATAGAGCTGGGGTTATAGTTAAAGCAGCCAGTAGAAAACCGAAATAACTAGTTATAGTAAGCATGAAAGGGTTAAATTCCATTTATTTTTTTACTACACTACATATGTTGGTAAAGCACTTACCTAAGTTATGGAAAATTCATAATTCATCGGTTATTTTAGATAATACTAAAAAACAAGATAGAGTGAGATACAGAAGTGTAAAAGAAAATCGATTCATCAGATGGGACATGAGTCTCTAATTCCGAATCAAGAGATTTGTTGTGGAATCTGTCAGTTCTTTAAAGTAATAATATTAAGAACTAGATCATCTAACCCCATTGAAAAATTAAATTGGATTTTCGGGAGAATTTTGGAATATAAGATAAATAAAGAATTGAAACAGTCGAATATTCCCCTATTCCTTCTTATTTTAACTGATTGTATTCCATATGGAATAAGAGGAGAAGAAAAGCATTCCACGACCCCCCGAGCAAGGGGCCCCTTAAAAAAAGGAAAGCTCTTCCTTGAATTTACTTTATTTTTATTCCTTTTTCGAACCCCAACCAAAGTTGATTCGAAGACGAGTCACTTCAATTATCCTTTTAAGTTCTATCTTCTGTCTTTCCCTATTTCATCTCGTAAAGTTCCACGCTTGCAGTTTAGTCAAGAAAGTTAGACCTAATCCAACAAACAAGGCAAGGATTGATTACGAATCTTGATTCTTCAAAGAATGTTTTCTTTCTCTCATAACAGATTATCCACTATTCGATTTTCTATTTATTAGATATTATATTATGCTAACCAATTAAATTCCTTAAAGGGAAAGGTTGGATTCGAAGAAAACTTTTAACTAAAAAGGGATAGATTTCGCATATACTTGTCCTTATATTGTGTCAGTATGAGAATATCTTTCCTAAATTATTTATCCAAACCTATTGATCATTAACTTGGATTTTCCCAAGATCTTGGCCGCTATTCCGAATTATTCTACTAATCCGAAGCCAATGAAAATAAGCAGGACCCCCAAAAATTGGGGGTTTTCTATTG